AATTTGTCTAGGAGAAAGATTACCATATAGAACACAAAATCTCTCCGCCGATTCCTTCTAGTCTAGCCTCTCGGTCGGTCATTATACCTCGAGAAGTGGACAGAATTACAATCCCCATCCCGCCTAAAATTCGAGGAATTCGTTGATAGTTAGAATAGATTCGTAAACCCGGTCGACTGATTCGGTTTAAATTGAAAAGGTTTCTATAGGGCTTTTTTCTAGCCCTTTGGTGTCTCAGCGTTAAAACCAAAAAATTTTTATGGTTTTCGCGCTGTTTTCTCATGTTTTCGATAAAACCTTCTCGTAAAAGTATTTTTACAACACTTTCGGTACTATTAGTCGATGTTATTCGAACCACTCTTTTTTGATCCATATAAGCATTTCGTATAGAGGTTAATATCTCAGCAATAGTGTCTCTACCCATTATGCCTAAAATTGTTGGTAACTCATTATTTGATATAATCAACATGTTTTTTGTTTTCAAGGTATATGCGTGAGATACAATCTATCTCTTAATCTATATCTATTTTTTTCAAATAACCTACTAGAAACATAGTTTTATAATACCTCGGGAGCTAAGGAAACTATTTTAGTAAAATTTTGTTTTCTTAATTCACGGGCGATCGCACCAAAAATTCGAGTTCCTTTTGGATTTCCTTCTTGATCAATAACAACTGCAGCATTGTCATCATATCGTATTATCATACCGTTGTCTCGTTTGAGTTCTTTACAAGTACGTACAATTACAGCTCTGACAACTTCTGATCTTTCTAGGGGCATATTTGGTACTGCGTCTTTGATTACAGCAACAATAATGTCACCAATATGAGCATATTGACGGTTGCTAGCGCCTATGATTCGAATACACATCAATTCTCGGGCCCCGCTGTTATCGGCTACATTTAAATGGGTCTGAGGTTGAATCATACGATTTTAAAATTTTTTCTTTCAATGCAAAGGACAAAGAAAAAAAAAAGAAATATTGTTTATCTCAAAAAAAAAAAAAGAAATTTGCCATTTTTTCATAATGAAGAACCATTTTTGTTGATTGTTCTTTTTATACTTTATCCCGAAATAATGAATTGAGTTCGTATAGGCATTTTTGATGCTGCTATTGAAATTGCCCGTCTAGCTACATTTTCTGTTACTCCATTCATTTCATAAAGTATTCGACCTGGTTTAACAACAGCTACCCAATATTCGGGGGATCCTTTACCCGAACCCATACGTGTTTCTGCAGGTCTTACTGTAACTGGTTTGTCTGGAAATATTCGTACCCATATTTTTCCACCACGACGTACATTTCGTGTCATTGCTCGTCGACCTGCTTCTATTTGTCTGGATGTGATCCAAGTAGGTTCAAGAGCCTGAAGAGCATATTTACCGAAACAAATATGATTCCCCCGATAAGAAATTCCCTTCGTTCTTCCTCTATGTTGTTTACGGAATCTGGTTCTTTTGGGGTTATAGTTGATAGTTGTTTCTGAATTCCATCCCTACTACAGAACCAGACGTGAGAATTTCTTCTCATCTGGCTCCTCGCGACTAAAAGGATTCAAAAAAATCAAGTTTTCGCGGGCGAATATTTACTCTTCTGTTTCAGTTTTAGACTTTTTGTGTGCCTTCGAAGAATAGATCAATTCATCTGGGCTTCCTTCCGCCATCCCGACCAGCGAATCTGTAAGATTTCCTTTTCCATAGAATCTTTTGCATTCACAGCTTCCGTCGTTCCCATCGCTTCTTACTTAATGCTTAGGTCTTAGTTTTACAATGGAGCTAGTCTTGAAAGTTGTTCTTGAGTCAATTTTCTCAGTCTTTTTTGGCTCAAAGCTCTTGATTTTTGTGTTTTGCTCTAGGCAGAATAAAAGTCATTTACTTAGGATGAATCTTGATTCATGCTATATTACACTGCCCTGTTTTAATTTATAAGATGATTTATTGACCTTACATATTGGAATTCTATATCATTTTTTTTCTCTCGTTCTCTCATCCTTCCGTTTATCTACATTTTTCTTCTATCTTTTGTTTTTACAAAGATTTTTGTTCAGAAACAAAAAAGGTTTCAGCCGCTACAAAGGTATGATCATTCTATCAAATTTTGGCTGATTTTTTAAATTGAGATAATGCGAAGTGATGAGGTGGTTAGTATGTCTCTACTTATTCATTCATACTGGGGAGCAGGGATAATCGTGTTTAATCCTAACCCTAAACAACCAACGAGTCGCACACTAAGCATAGCAATTTTATCAAAGGGTCAATCGAATTTTTATTCAGCCCTATAGAATTAAAAGAATTAATTGATGGCTTTGAAAAAAAAAGAAAGGAGGGGTTTAATTTGTAAAAGTAAGATTTTAGTATTCCTTGTCGATAAATATCCAAATTTTTATCCCCAACACACCATAGATAGTTCGAACACTATAGGAACAATAATCAATTTTAGCTCCAATGGTTTGGAGGGGAACCCTGCCTTCTCGTATCCATTCAATACGTGCAATCTCTT